TCTATTCTCAAAAAAGAAAGAGAAAGAGTGTATCGAACCTCAGTCAAAATACAGTGAATCTACGATAGAATTTTTTGGAAAATAAATGGAAATGTGGATCCAGTCTAGGGGCAGTTCCACGAAATTCTAACATAGAAAGAAGAAGAAGATACTGAGATTAGGATAGGAAGAATTCCTAGTTAGAAAAAATTGTATTAATTAATTATTATGATATTCGTAATATTATTCTATTAATGAATATGACTCTTTTTCTTTATAGTTATATTAATTAATAGTAATTCTTTTTTAGATTCTAGTACTTAGAAGTCATTCGAATTATTAGAATTAGAAAAAGAAAATATTTACAAATTCCATTTCTAGTTAATAACTTTTATTAATATATTTATTAATATAGTTAATATAGTATAGATATAGAATATAGATTCTTTTTTCTTTTCTTTTTCTTTGGTTCGGATCAAAAAGAAAATGAAGAGAGTTCTAAAGTGAAGTCGATCCAAAATGAAAAGGAGGTTCATGGCCAAGGGTAAAGATATTAGAATTATAGTTATTTTGGAATGTACCTGTTGTGTTCGAAAGGGTGTCAATAAAAAATCGCCGGGCATTTCTAGATATATTACTCAAAAGAATCGACACAATACACCCAATCGACTAGAATTTAGAAAATTTTGTCGCTATTGTCAAAAGTATACAATTCATGGGGAAATAAAGAAATAGATGTAACGGAATGCTTGTGTTATTTTTACAAGTAGTGGGAAGACTAAGAACTTTACATCTTAACATATATAATACAAACCAAATCCTATTTTGGTCGAATCTTAATTAAATGAATAAAAAAAAGTATTCTATTTTAGAGATTCTTTTATATAGATATATAGAAGGAAGAAACAAACCATGGATAAATCCAAACAACCTTTTCGTAAATCCAAGCGATCTTTTCGTAGACGTTTACCCCCAATCGGATCGGGGGATCGAATCGATTATAGAAACATGAGTTTAATTAGTCGATTTCTTAGTGAACAAGGAAAAATATTATCTAGACGGACAAATAGATTAACTTTGAAACAACAACGATTAATTACTATTGCTATAAAACAAGCTCGTATTTTATCTTTGTTACCTTTTCGTAATAATGAGAAACAATTGGAGAGAGTGGAGTCGATCCCTAGAACTACTGGTCCTAGAACCAAAAATAAATAGATAGACTCTTCAAAAGTCCAATCGGAACTCAAGCTCATATTAATATGAATTTTTTGCTCGAAAAAACTAGAATCCAGATTTGATTCTTGTATTATAAACTCTAAAATTATAAAAAAGTAAAAATGGGGAAGAAATCTTTTTTTCTTGAAAGATGTTCGTTTATTCCTACTACTCAAATCTTCATTTCTTTTTCTTCTATCTTCCCGGAGTCCATTCTCCGGGAAATCCTGTTTCAATCATTCTTGTTTCCTGTATAATAATTAAGATTCTTTTATTCCTTTCTTTGATTTGTATTCTTTTTTTTTTATTTTTGATTAATGATTTTATTTGAAATAATATCAAAACAATTCTTATTTGATAGGGCTATTTGCGCAAGTATTTTACGATTCAGAAGCAATTGTCTCTTGTACAGATTGTGGATGAATAGGCTATAACTATAGAATAGCCTATCCTCACGAGTTACCGCATTTATCCGAGTGATCCACAAACGACGAAAATCTCTCTTTTTCCTGCTCCTATTTCGATGAGAAGAAACCAAAGCTCTCATTCTTTGTTGAGTAGTTGTTCGAGTAAGTCTTGAATGAGCCCCTATAAAGGTTGATGCAAATAAACGAATCTTTTTTCGACGTCTCCGAGCTGTATATCCTCGTTTAACTCTGGTCATTGAATCAAATGAAATTTTCTTGAATAACTAATTGATTTCTCTTCTTTCAGTCATCCTTTTCCTCCGGTCGATTAATAACAAAACGGATTCTTCCGATATATAAAATATAAATTCCAATGGCTTTTGCGACTATGACCTTCCCAACCACGATTTTTTCTTTCTTCAAGGTAGGTATCTCGCCTGGAAATAAGAAATTAAAATGCTACTAAATAAAAAAGAATAGTGGGTTTCCTCGTTTCTATGGTAACTTCTTAAACGGTGAGGTCCTCTCTATACACCGGAGCCTCTTCTTTCATTTCATCGAATTTTATCGCGAGCTTGTATAGTTCACACTCTTTGGCTCTACCCATTCATTTTTCGATTAGAATTCTTTTTTCAATTCTAATTATAAAGTAATAGTCCTTTTCACAAAAAAGCTATCCATACAGTGACGGCATTTAATTCTGAAAGTTGGCTAGGTAGCTGACCCTGTTAGTCCGTTTTTTCAAGAAAAGGAATAGGAGCATAACCTTTTTCCTCCGCTTAATGGATAACTATTTGTTATCAATGGAGAATTCCTTCTCATCTCAAATGGAGTGATTGGATTTTCACCAATAGAAACCATAAATTCATAACATAATTAAGTAGATTATAGATCTTTATTTTTAGATACTAGTCAATTAAAAGGCCGTCTTTCACTATATCTATCCTAATTCATTGGTAGTGGTCGTTGATACTGTAAAAAATTTTACATTTTTCAAACTCATGATCTGAAATGAACGAGTCGCACATACACCCTAGTACATGTTCCTCGACGCTGAGGACATCCTCGAAGAGCGGGAGATTTCGTGACATTTCTTATTGGCTGTCGTGCGTTTCTAATAAGTTGTTTAATGGTTGGCATGGCGTGTCTATAGAATCTCATTCTAGATAGAATAGAGCGGGTTGGTTTAGATCGATCTTAACCTGATGGTTGATGATTATGAATGATTTCTATTCACACGGGAAATTCCAATTTTTAAAAGGAATTCGTATATTTATATGGAATCCCCAGTATTATCATTTTCGACCGCTACAAGATCAACGATGCCATGAGCTTGGGCTTCTGTTGCTGACATAAAAACATCTCTTTCCATATCTTCGGATATAACCCATAAAGGGTTGCCCGTTCTTTGTACATAAACTTTTGTGAGAGTTTCGCGAAGCTTCAATAGTTCTTCTGCTTCCAGAATAAATTCCCCTGCTTGTGCCTCGTAAAAAGAACTAGCAGGTTGGTGAATCATAACCCTGATGATATTGATATAACATCATGAATGGTTCTTCTATCTATATATTGCATGATTGGGTTAAAGTATTAAAGTAAGGGGGAATCAAAAGAACAATAAAAAATAGAATTAAACAACCGTACGGGCATCTTTTGTACATTGCATACGGCTCTGCAATGGAATTTATCTTTTCGATAGAAGCTATTCTATCGAAAAGAATAAATAGAACCTATCCGATCCAAATAGTGAAATGATCCATTTACCACCCTTCCTTTCGTAGTAGTTAAAAAGATACTATGATGGTTCTGTTGCTTTATATATTTATCTCGTCTGTGGTTTAGCAATCCCAAAGTTTTTTCGATAGGATCCAAGAAGGATCAAATGATTTTTTCCATTTTTTTAACTCTTTCTCTCATAACATAAAAATAAGAAAGAGACTTCTGGTGTGGAAGAATAATGGTTTGTGACGCTGAAATTGACTCTTGCTTGACACATAAAATCAAATTGGGAATAACCCTTCTTTCATACTACTATCTCGATACAAAATCTCATGTTAGAAAAAAAAAAACAATAAAGGTTTGTTCATATCGAACTCGAATTGCCATGCTATTATTACTTATTCTTTATTTGATTCATATTCGATACAGCGAAGGCATAGTATTCTTTTTTTTTTTTCTCAAATAAAAAAACTCATTGGCGCCAAGCGTGAGGGAATGCTAGACGTTTGGTAATTTCTCCTCCGACCAGAACGAAAGATCCCATTGAAGCGGCTAATCCCATACATATTGTATGTACATCCGGTGACACAAATTGCATAGTATCATAAATGGCTATTCCTGGTATTACCCATCCACCTGGAGAATTTATAAACAAATAAAGATCCCTAGTATCATCTTCTATGCTGAGATATATCATGAGACCAACAAGTTGATTCGAGATCTCGCTATCAACCTCTTGGCCTAAAAAAAGTAATCTTTCTCGATGAAGTCGGTTGATTAGGGCAAAATTGTATCCCTGAGGAACCGTACGTGCACCTTTGGATGCATACGGTTCGAAAGAATTGCGAAAAAAATCAATGTGTCGATTCCAATCCTATTTCTTTTTTTTTTTTTTTTTTTTAACATGAGTTTTGCTCTCCTTCCCCTTCCCTATATTCTATAATGTAGAAAATCAAAAAGAATTTTATGAACTTATTGAACTAACCTCTCATTGATGTATTGTTTCATCGAAATTCAAATTACGATGTCATTTTCTTGTTCCTGAATGGGCCCTTTCAATTCTTTTAGGTTCTTGTTCTACTCCGGGGGAAGATTTTCCCGAATTCCATTTGAGCATATAGGTCAAATGATTCCAGTACCACTTCTTCTTTTTTTTTTTTTCGATTTTTCATACCTTTCCCAAAAATATTCGATGTATTCATCATGCTACTCCATTGGTAGGCAGTTTAAAATTATCCCTATAGTAAGTCTAATAATAGTCTATGATACAAGCAGTAATCGTGTAATTCTTATATATTTTACAAAATAGATTCTCTTATAGTAAGTTATATTCTATTTCATTAATAATGAATTTAATAAATTATTAAGAATTTAATGAAATTTCTATTTTCTTTTTATATTCTTTATTTCATAATTACTACATTTACACTCCCATTCTATTACTTTTACTCTTACCATTTACAATTTGGTATTCTTTGAACGGAGCCTGGATACTTTCTTTTATCAGTCCAAGTAAACCATCAATTATTTTAATTGATAATATTGATTCCCAATAGGAATTATTGTGCTTCACGCTCCGAATTATTGATGGTTCAATAAATGAATATAAATTTATTGGATTGGGCGAAACAGAGAATACTCGATCGAGGGAGATAACGGAGAAATACCATATGACCAATCTGTCTGACAAGTCGCACTATACGTCAACCCAAGCTGCATCTTCCTCTCCAGGACTCCGAAAAGGTACTTTTGGAACACCAAGGGGCATTAAGATAAAGAAAAAAATGAAGTACTATATTTTACTTTAATATGGAAACGTAACAATGGTTTTATTGTCTTCATCATTTTTTCTCTTTCTTTTCTATTCTTATATTCTATTTTTATATCTTATTTTTATATCTTTTAATCTTCTTTCTATTTAGAATCTTATTTAGATTCTATAAAATAGAACTTAATATTCTTATCTAGCTAGACTTATAGTCTATATAAGTATATATATAGAACTGGAAGGTTCATAGAGGAATACAGAATGAATAAAGAAAGATTGTAACGATTGTAACGAAGGGGATCGATGGGATCAGCCGATTGTTCGAATGATTTCGAATTCTAAAAAAGTATCTATGCATTTTTTTCCCTAAAAATCCCCCCATTGCGTATTGGTACTTATTGGGTATAGAATAAGATCTGTTTCTATTTGTTCTTCTAAATAGAAAGAAATAGAAAGAATTCTATTTCATTAAAAAGAAAAAGAAGGGAATACAAATAAATATTAATCCTTTCCTATAAAAAATCTACCAAACAGGTGAAATACACGGTCTAGTCTTTTCCAATGCGATAAAGTTACATAATGTCTATTTCTTTTTCAGAAAGGGGTATTTACATGGGTTTGCCTTGGTATCGTGTTCATACCGTTGTATTGAATGATCCCGGTCGATTACTTTCTGTCCATATAATGCATACAGCTCTAGTTTCTGGTTGGGCCGGCTCAATGGCTCTATATGAATTAGCGGTTTTTGATCCCTCTGACCCTGTTCTTGATCCAATGTGGAGACAAGGCATGTTCGTTATACCCTTCATGACTCGTTTAGGAATAACCAATTCGTGGGGGGGTTGGAATATATCGGGAGGAACTATAATGAATCCGGGCATTTGGAGTTATGAAGGCGTGGCAGGAGCACATATTTTGTTTTCTGGCTTGTGCTTCTTGTCAGCTATCTGGCATTGGGTGTATTGGGACCTAGAAATATTCTGTGATGAACGTACGGGAAAACCTTCTTTGGATTTGCCCAAGATCTTTGGAATTCATTTATTTCTCTCAGGAGTTGCTTGCTTTGGCTTTGGTGCATTTCATGTAACAGGATTATATGGTCCTGGTATATGGGTGTCTGATCCTTATGGACTAACGGGAAAAGTACAATCTGTAAATCCAGCGTGGGGTGCGGAAGGTTTTGATCCTTTTGTTCCGGGGGGAATAGCTTCTCATCATATTGCAGCAGGTACATTGGGCATATTAGCGGGTCTATTCCATCTTAGTGTCCGTCCGCCTCAACGTTTATACAAAGGATTACGCATGGGTAATATTGAAACTGTGCTTTCCAGTAGTATTGCTGCTGTTTTTTTTGCAGCTTTTGTAGTTGCTGGAACTATGTGGTATGGTTCAGCAACTACTCCAATCGAATTATTTGGTCCCACTCGTTATCAGTGGGATCAGGGGTACTTCCAACAAGAAATATATCGAAGAGTTGGGGCCGGACTAGCCGAAAATTTGAGCTTATGGGAAGCTTGGTCTAAAATTCCCGAAAAATTAGCTTTTTACGATTACATTGGTAATAATCCGGCGAAAGGGGGATTATTCAGAGCAGGCTCAATGGATAATGGGGATGGAATAGCTGTTGGTTGGTTGGGGCACCCCATATTTAGAGATAAAGAAGGGCGTGAACTCTTTGTACGTCGTATGCCTACCTTTTTTGAAACATTTCCGGTAGTTTTGGTAGATGGAGACGGAATTGTGAGGGCCGATGTTCCTTTTAGAAGGGCAGAATCCAAGTATAGTGTTGAACAAGTAGGGGTAACTGTTGAATTCTGTGGTGGAGAACTCAATGGAGTCATTTATAGTGATCCTGCTACTGTGAAAAAATATGCTAGACGTGCCCAATTAGGTGAGATTTTTGAATTAGACCGGGCTACTTTGAAATCCGATGGTGTTTTTCGTAGTAGTCCAAGGGGTTGGTTCACTTTTGGGCATGCTACGTTTGCTTTGCTTTTCTTTTTCGGACACATTTGGCACGGCGCCAGAACCTTGTTCAGAGATGTTTTTGCCGGTATTGATCCAGATTTGGATGCTCAAGTGGAATTTGGAGCATTCCAAAAACTTGGAGATCCAACTACAAGGAGACAAGTAGTCTGATACAAAATTCCTTTGCCATCTTTTGCCTCTATTTTTTCTTTTATTCTTTTCTTTAGATATTTCATTATATTTCATATATTTATCTTTTTTTTCTATATTTTTATGTATAAATTATGTATAAATAGAATAATATAGAAAAATTCGAAATAGAATATAATCGAATAGTAAATATAATCGAATAGTAATAAGATATGAATGACTATATCTATATATACATACTATATAGATATATACATACTATATAGATAGTAATAGTTAGTAATAGTAAATTGTAAATCTCAAATTCGAATTTCTTTAGTAAATAATCCAAAATGAATAGGTGTGGAAGCTATAATTGTAAACCACGATCGAATCTATGGAAGCATTGGTTTATATATTCCTCTTAGTTTCGACTTTAGGGATAATTTTTTTCGCTATATTTTTTCGAGAACCACCTAAAGTTCCAACTAAAAAAATGAAATAATTTTTCATTATTTCCATTGAAGTAATGAGCCCCCATATTAATATTGGAGCTCATTACTTCAACTAGTCCCCATGTTCTTCAAAGGGATCTCTTAATTTTTGAGAGGGTTGCCCAAAAGCGGTATATAAGGCATACCCAGTAAAGCTTACAAGTAAACCGGATATGGAGATGGCGACTAGGGTTGCTGTTTCCATTTTTCGATAATTTCAAGATCACAAAGGATCGCGATAATGTTGTTTATTTACAACTACAACGGAATGGTATACAAAGTCAACAGATTTAAACCCATGATGAAAGAGAATTTATGGCTACAAAAACCGTTGAGAGTAGTTCTAGATCTGGGCCAAGATCAACTGGCGTAGGGAGTTTATTGAAACCATTGAATTCGGAATATGGAAAAGTAGCTCCAGGGTGGGGGACTACACCACTTATGGGAGTTGCAATGGCTCTATTTGCAATATTTCTATCTATTATTTTAGAAATTTATAATTCATCTGTTTTACTGAATGGAATTTCAATTAATTAGTTCATAAAAACTAGTAAGTCCTAGCAAAAAGATTCTTTTACTTATACTTACTTAATGCTTAAGATACTTAATACTTCAACTTAAGATTACCTAAGACTTGGATTTATAGACCATTCTGGTAGTTCGATCGTGAAATTTATTTGTTTCGATATTTCATTCCCGGAATATGAGCGTGTGACTTGTTATAATTGATCCTATTGATAATACAGAGAATGGACCTGTCATCTCTATCAAGATGATTCTACCTCGTCAGATATTTATTCTAGTCTCTGGAGCACGGACTATATAGAATAGATCAAGAAAAGGAATATTTGAACTATGATTCATACCTATTATTCAGACCTCGCAACCGGATTAAAAAAAAAAAATGGAAATAGGGAAATAGGTCTTTTCTAAATCAAACAATTTTTTCCTTCATACTTCCGAAAGAAACCTCTTTCTCTAGATTTTGTTGAGTTATTACATTCATTGAAGAAGTGATGATCAAATGGTTTTTACTCAAAAATCCTTTGAGTTTAGCTTTGGTTTTCTTAAATCATCGTGGTTCTAGTATGAATCTGAGGTTTCAATTGATTCATAGGGTCTCAACAAGAGAATTCCTATCAAAAAAAAGATAGGGAAGAGAAGATTCAAGAGGCCTGTCATGATTAACATAAAGAAAGATAGATGAGCCAACTTGATATTGTATTTCTTGGCATTATCATCACAAAGAAGAGATTCCGGATTTTTCTTACTTCGTATCTTTTGGTCAAATCGAGTCAAGTGGCTAAGCCACAAGAAGTTTGAAACTCTCTATTCCATATCCGTTGAAACCAGTATTTGTGTGTTTCGGCTTGAGCTGTACGAGATGAAATTTTCATATACGGCTCTAAGAGGGGGAGTCTTTCTTGGTTTACCTATCTCAATAAAGTATATGATTGGTTCGAGGAACGTCTCGAGATTCAAGCGATTGCAGATGATATAACTAGTAAATATGTTCCTCCTCATGTCAATATATTTTATTGTTTAGGGGGGATTACGCTGACTTGTTTTTTAGTACAAGTAGCTACGGGTTTTGCTATGACCTTTTACTATCGTCCAACTGTTACAGAGGCTTTTTCCTCTGTTCAATACATAATGACTGAGGCCAACTTTGGTTGGTTAATTCGATCAGTTCATCGATGGTCAGCAAGTATGATGGTTCTAATGATGATCTTGCACGTATTTCGTGTGTATCTTACGGGGGGTTTTAAAAAACCCCGCGAATTAACTTGGGTTACAGGGGTAGTTCTGGCTGTATTGACCGCATCTTTTGGCGTAACTGGTTATTCCTTACCTCGGGACCAAATTGGCTATTGGGCAGTAAAAATTGTAACAGGCGTACCTGAAGCTATTCCTATAATAGGATCACCTTTGGTAGAATTATTACGTGGAAGTGCTAGTGTGGGCCAGTCCACTTTGACTCGTTTTTATAGTTTACATACTTTTGTATTGCCTCTTCTTACTGCCGTATTTATGTTAATGCACTTTCCAATGATACGTAAGCAAGGTATTTCGGGTCCTTTATAGAGAAGGCAGATCATAGATATTTGTAATTTATTATATAGGGGAGGAACAAGAGTCTTTTATTGCTACAAATATGTATTATTGAAAAAGAAGGCATGTTATTTGTATACTTGTATTCAATTCTGAAGTATTTTTTATTTGATACGAATCGAATAGTTGAAGTATATTTTCCTAAAAGGGGATGGATTATGGGAGTGTGTGACTTGAACTATTGATTGGTCCATGCAGATATATGATTTTATCCGCCAAGTTGGAATTCACAACCCAACGTGTCTCCACATTCAACCATCATGTCAGTCCCTTTATGTAGCATAGGATAGGCCGGTTTTAACTTGAGGAGAATATTTTCTATGATCATACCCGAATCATGTCATACATGAACAGGCTCCGTAAGATCCCTAGAATAAGTGATGTGGAATGATCCAATGTTCTATTTATTTACTTTGTTTGATTTTTTTTTAGTAATTTTTTATTTAAATGAATTATAATTCATTGATATTATAATTCATTGATAGTATTAGTATTTTGTATTAATTGGATAGTAATCTTAGTAAATTTTTTATAGTATGTAGATGCATTCATTTCCTTTGCATCGACCCTGATCTATTATACTATCGGAGTTAAATAAGGGATCTAAGGAAGAACAGGGGCTAGACTTCATTAGTAACAAGTAAAAACTTTGTATTTTGTTTATGTAATACAATCGAGATGTTGTGAGGATAAATACCAACCAAAAGATATGAGACAATCCAAAAAGCACTTGATCATGATCAAATTTGTAAGCCGACTTGGATATTGAGCATTTCCCTGTTGCCAGAACTGAATTATTTGCAATGAATAATGAATCGTTGAAACTCGGGGAAATGGAATTTGATAAAGAGTTTATTACATAGAGTCATTCTACATTATATATGTAGATATGTATAAAATATAGGTTTTCTATGGACCTATTTATGTTCTATGGATCTATTTCTGTGATTCTTTTGATTCTTGCTCGAGCCGGATGATAAAAAATTATCATGTCCGGTTCTTTTGGGGGATGGATCCACAAGAGTTAACCTATCCAAATAACAAAGAAACCTGATTTGAATGATCCTGTATTAAGAGCTAAATTGGCTAAAGGGATGGGACATAATTATTATGGAGAACCCGCATGGCCCAATGATCTTTTATATATTTTTCCAGTAGTAATCCTAGGCACTATTGCATGTAGTGTGGGTTTAGCAGTTCTAGAGCCGTCAATGATAGGTGAACCGGCGGATCCGTTTGCAACTCCGTTGGAAATATTACCCGAATGGTACTTCTTTCCCGTATTTCAAATACTTCGCACAGTGCCCAATAAATTATTGGGTGTTCTTTTAATGGTTTCAGTACCAATAGGATTATTGACAGTACCTTTTTTGGAGAATGTCAATAAATTCCAAAATCCATTTCGTCGTCCAGTAGCTACAACAGTATTTTTGATCGGTACCGCAGTAGCTCTTTGGTTAGGTATTGGAGCAACTTTACCTATCGAGAAATCCCTCACTTTAGGTCTTTTTCAAAGTTAAATACCACGACATAGGTATCTAAGGAAGATCCTCTTCTGGATCTTCCCTAGATACATCAATCTTATTATGTATCTATTCTGCAAATAGATGGACCGTGTCGGAGATTCAAAACTTATTCTATTATTTTTTATTTTATTTATAATTCTAATTTATTTATAATTCTAATTATAATTCTAAAAACTAAAAAATTCCAATGGATTTAAAATGAAAACTTTTTCTTAGGTAAATTGATTGCAAAATGCTTCTGTAGAGTGCCCAATATCTGTTTTATATCTTCTATGCGAAAATATTCCATTTTCATAAGATCTTCTTGACTGTGATTCAAAAGGTCCAATAATGTATGTATATTGGACCTTTTGAGACAATTATAGGTCCTGGGAGACAATTCTGATTGGTCAATAAAAATACATGTCAATGGAATTCCTTTTTTGTTTTTCTTGAGATTAGTGAATCTGTCTTGAAAGGAAAAAAAGGGTAGATTCCATCTGTTTTCATTTTCCTCTAAATTCATGTACTCTTCCTCTGCATGTAGAAAAGGAATCAATAAATCAATCAAATTACGAGAAGCTTCATAAAGTGCTTCTTTAGGAGTTAAACTTCCATTCGTCCATATTTCTAGAAAGAGTATCTCTTGTTTTTCATTCCCAGTCCCATAAGAATGAATACTATGATTTGCATTTCGAACAGGCATAGATACAATATCTATAGGATAACTTCCATCGTGAGATTCATTTGTGGATTTCATATGATATCCACGACCTCTCTTGATTTTTAATTCAATACACAAATCAATTGGTTCTGTCAGGTTAGCTATATGCTGTGTCGTGTCAACTATTTGTACAGAAGGTGGTGAGATAATATCTTGAGCTGTTATGTATTTAGGTCCCCTAACGCAAATAGATGCGTCCCTAACTCCATAGAGATTACTTTTCAATACAATCTCTTTCAAATTTATTAAAATCTCATGTACTGATTCTTCAATACCCTCTATCGTAGAATATTCATGCAGAACATTTTCAGATGTTGCACGTGTGATACATGTTCCTTCTATTTCTCCAAGTAAAGCCCTTCGCATGGCAATACCTATGGTATTGGCTTGACCTTTCATAAGCGGGGACAGAACAAAACGACCATAATAAAGACGTTTGTTTTCTACTCTTGATTCAACACATTTCCACTTTAGTGTTCGAGTGGATCCTGCTACTTCTTCTCGAACCATACTCTTATTTTTCTTTTATTTATGATTATTGGATCAGATCATTGAATCATTTATTTCTCTTGGAATCTCTTGAATTATTATTTCTACACACGTCTTTTTTTAGGGGGGCGACATCCATTATGCGGCATGGGTGTTACATCACGTACGAAACTTAATAGCATCCCATTTCTCCGAATGGCTCGTAACGCCGCATCTCTTCCGAGACCTGGACCCTTTATCATAACTTCTGCTCGTTGCATACCCTGATCAACTAATGTACGAATAGCATTAAATGCCGCGGCTTGAGCAGCATAGGGTGTTCCTTTTCTTGTGCCTCTGAATCCAGAAGTACCTGCGGAAGCCCAAGAAACCACCCGACCTCGTACATCTGTAACAGTTACAATAGTATTGTTGAAACTCGCTTGAACATGAATAACTCCTTTTGGTATTCTACGTTCATTCTTTTTTGAACCAATACGTGCATTCTTACGTAAACCAATTTTTGCTATAGGTTTTGTCATATTTTATTAGATCATATTCATAAGAATAAAATAAAAAGAAAGAAGAATCAGAAAGATACGGGGATAGCTATTTAATATAAAAACGAATCCTTTCTTTTAAAAAGTTCTTGATTTAGAACTTGAGAAGGATTACCCCTGTCTCTGTTTATGTCTCAGATTGGAACAAATGACTATAATTCGACCCCGCCTACGAATCAAACGACATTTTTCACAAATTTTACGAACAGAAGCCCTTATTTTCATATTTATCATTCCTTATTTTCATTCTGAATCTATTTTTTTTTTTTTTTTTTTTGAAACAAAAATTAGTTTATTGCATTTTTGAACTTCGAATTATATCCCTACGAAAAGGATGTTTCAAAGAATGATCTAATCGTTCGAATCTTTTTTGCGAAGTCTATAAATTATACGTCCCCTGGTTGAATCATAACGACTCATTTCGATTTTGACTCTATCTCCGGGTAGTATACGTATAAAGCTGCGTCGGATTCTCCCTGAAATATAACCTAGAATTAGATCTTCATTATCTAATCGAACTCGGAACATACCGTTGGGAAGTGATTCAGTAATTAAACCCTCATGAATCAATTTTTGTTCTTTCATTCCAGGGAACCCCCTTTAAGTATTAATTAATAGAGGAAGAGTTCTATAATTCACTTCTCCTCTCTCTTTTACAAATAGTAAGTTCAAGAGAAAATTAGGGTACCCCAGGAGAATCACCATATATAACACAAAATTTCTCCTCCAATTTTTTCTAGTCGAGCTTCTCGATCTGTCATTATACCTCGAGAAGTAGAAAGAATTACAATTCCCATTCCACCTAAAATTTTAGGAATTCGTTGATAGTTGGAATAGATTCGTAGACCGGGTCGGCTGATACGTTTTAATTTTATTTTATTCCCTTTCCTAGTCTTTCTATGTCGTAAGGTTGAAACCAAGAAATTTTTTTTACTTTCTTGATGTTTTCGAACATTTTCAATAAAACCTTCTCGTAAAAGTATTTTCACGATGTTTTTAGTGATATTAGTAGATACTATTTGAACTCTTCCTTTTTGATCTATGTCAGCATTTCTTATAGAAGTTATTATATCGGCAATAATGTCCCTACCCATGATGAACTATAGTTATTGGTGCCTTCTAATTTTGATATAATCAACATGCTTCTTTTTTGTTTTATTTTTTATTAAATTTTTTTTATTATTTCATTATTAAAATTTCTTAGAAATTTAAAGTATATACATGAGACACAATCTATTAATCAGATCTATTTCAGATATTTGAATATTCTATATATAGAATATAGATATAGAATATAGATAGGATATATCCTATTTTCATCTATAAGAATCTATAAGAATCTATAAGACCTCGGGTGCTAATGAAACTATTTTAGTAAAATTCAACTGTCGCAATTCTCGAGCAACCGCACCAAAGATTCGAGTTCCTTTTGGATTTCCTTCTTGATCAATGATAACCGCTGCATTGTCATCATATCGTATTATCATGCCGTTGTCACGTTTGAGTTCTTTACACGTGCGTACAATCACAGCTCTAATTATTTCTGATCTTTCTAGAGGCATGTTGGGCACTGCTTCTTTGATTACAGCAACAATAACATTGCCAATATGAGCATATCGGCGATTACCAGTTCCTATGATTCGAATACACATCAATTCTTGAGCTCCACTGTTATCCGCTACATTCAAAAGGGTCTGAGGTTGAATCATATCATTTTTATTTTAATCTCTTATTTAAATGCAAGGGATAATGAAAAAAAGAAATATTGTCTGTCTAGAGATAAAGAAATCCGTAGTTGTTTTTTCATTATCCATACTCCTTCTTCTTTTACTTTTGTTTACCTATCCTGAAATAACAAATTGAGTTCGTATAGGCATTTTGCATGCTGCTATTTTCATAGCAGCTTTGGCTACAGTTTCTGATACTCCACTAATTTCATAAAGTATTCGGCTCGGTTTAACAACGGATACCCAATATTCGGGGGATCCCTTGCCCGAACCCATACGTGTTTCTGTAGGTCTCACAGTAACAGGTTTGTCGGGAAAGATACGTACCCATATCTTTCCACCACGACGCGCATATCGTGTCATTGCTCTTCGCCCTGCTTCTATTTGTCTAGCTGTGATCCAAGCAGGTTCAAGTGCCTGAAGAGCGTATCTGCCAAAACAAATCTGATTGCCTCGGCAAGATATTCCCTTCATTCGACCTCTATGTTGTTTACGAAATCTGGTTCTTTTGGGGTTATAGTTGATGGTTGTTTCTGAATTCCATCTCTACTGCAAAACCGGACATGAGAGTTTCTTCTCATCCAGCTCCTCGCGAATGAAATGATTCAATAATATTATATATACACAATATACACATGTATTTCTTTATTTCATTCTATCAAAATAAAGAATATACTAATTTTTTATATTGAATTTTTGAATTTGTTACATAGGTAGCTTTATATATAACTAGGCGTGTTTTTCTATTTTATTTTATCTTTTTATTTTATCAAAATTTCTAATAAAAGAAATTCTGAAATTAAAGAAAAATAAAGAAAGGTTTCGCGGGCGAATATTGACTCTTTCCTCCTTCATTTGTAGGGTCAATTCATGACCATTCAGAATAAATATATTTTTTTGGTTCATTCCGCCATCCTACCCAATGAATCATTAGGATTGATTCGTTTTCAAGAAAATCCTATGTAATCACGGGTTCCATCGTTCCCATAGCTTCTCTATTAATGCTTAGGCTTTGAACTCTGCAATGGAGCTCTCAACAAAATTTGTTATTTGTTCGCGAGTTAATCTCCTCAGTTTTTCTTAACCCGAAGCTCGATTCAATTATTCTCTATTTTCTATTATTTAGATTATCTATTCTTCTATCTTTGATATCTTACATAATAGACTATATTATCCATATTGATTCAATTATTTTTAAATTATTTTCTTCTATAGTTTCTTTTTTTTTTTTTATTTGTATATTTCTTATTCTATTGTAATTAGATATTTTTTATTTTTATTATATATTGATGTTGATGCTTTATAACACTGCCTTTTTTATTTTTTTATGAGTTAATTCTTCATAAACCATACATATGGGAATCATATATCATTGATATCTTTATTCTCTCTTTCTATCATCCTTCCATTTTTCCACATTCCCCCCTTTTTTTTTCACAATTCATAATCAGATTTCTTTTTTATTAAAAGGATTTCAGTTGCTACAACTATATGATCGATTCAGTCATATAGTAACTGTTTCTTGGGATCTCGACAATACGAAGCAATAAGTTTTTTTTAGTTTTGAGTTTCTTGAGTTTTGATAGTTACTAAGTTTAGAGTCGGGTCAGACTTTTTCTTTTTTCAATCTAAATTCTAAACTCTAAAGAAAAAACTAACGAGTCACACACTGAGCATAGCAATTATAATAAAATTTAAATGAAATCAAAGGATAAATCAAATTTTTATTCAACCTTATAGAATTATAATTGTTTGTTTTTCTTTGATTAATTGATTAAGAAAAAAATAAGAAAAGAGTTTCTAAATCTTTTTTATCGATGAGCAGAATGGCGAGATAAAGAAAGGTCCATTATTCTTATTTTCTTATTCTTGGTTTACAAATATCCAAATTTTGATGCTTAAGACTCCATAGATAGTTCTAATTGTATAGGAACAGTGATCAATTTTAGCGCGAATTGTTTGTAAGGGAACCTTGCCTTCTCTGATCCATTCGACACGTGCAATCTCTTTTCCGTCGATACGTCCTGCAATTTGCACTTGAATTCCTTTTGTATCCGTTTGTCCAGTTAATTCAATAGCTTTTTTCATTGCCTTTCGAAATGAGACTCTATTTTTTAATTGTAAAGCTATATATTCTGCAAGAATATTAGGTTGTCCATAAGGCTTTTCAATTCTTGTGATAGCAATATTGAGTCTCCGGTTTACAGAATGAAACTTTTTTTGTACATTCATCTGTAATTCTTCGATTCCCCGTGTCCGTCCTTCTATGAATAAGTTGGGAAATCCAATGTAGATTATGACCTGAATCAAATCTATTCTTTTTTGAATTACTATACGGGCAATTCCTTCGAAACCTGAGGATATTTTCTTATTTTTTTTTACATAGTCCTTAATACAATTCCGTATTCTTTCATCTTCTTGTAGACCCATGGAAAAATTCTTTGATTTTGCGAACCAAAAAGAATGATGACTTTGAGTTGTTCCAAGTCTGAAACCAAGTGGATTTATTTTTTGTCCCATATTTTTATATCCTTTTTCCATCCATTTTTTTTTTTTTTTTTTTTCTAAATAGGAATCTAAATTTTAGATTTTAAAGAAATCTTTATATGACAAGTGGTTTTTTTTATCAGATAACTACGTCCTCGAGCCCGGGGTTTTAACTTTTTTACAATAGCACCTCTATTGACTTCAGCTTTACTAATAAATAAATCAGCTTCATTTAAACCCATATTATGACTAGCATTTGCTGCTGCAGAATAAACTAATTTTAAAATTGGATAAGATGCCCAATAAGGCATTAGTTCCAGTATCATGAGTGTTTCCTCATAAGAACGTCCCCGAATCTGATCAATCACTCTTCGTGCTTTGAAAGCAGACATATATATATGTTGAGCTAAAACTTTTGCTTCTCTATCCGAATTTTCGTTCTTTATCATAAAAGTTCTCCCCCGCCAATGAATGATAAGTGCCTAGGTGAAGCATAGTATAAGATAAGTCAGAAAAGTCTAAGTCTTATGAAAAAGGAAATAAATATACCTCTACTCTTACTATAAGATAAAGACTCTTAAGATATAAGATAAGGCTTTTCACATGAATACTTAGTAGAACGACTAACGACGAGATTTATTATCGTTTCTCGCGTGTCTCACGAAAGTGAGAGTAGGTGCAAATTCTCCCAATTTGTGACCGACCATACGATCTGTGATATAAATAGGTAAATGTTCCTTTCCATTATGAATAGCGATTGTATGGCCAATCATTGTGGGTATAATGGTAGATGCCCGAGACCAAGTCACTATGATTTCTTTCTCCTCCCTCCTGTTGAGTTTTTCAATTCTTCCCGATAAATGATTAGCTACAAAAGGATTTTTTTTGAGTGAACGTGTCACGGCTGATTACTCCTTTTTTTTTACATTTTTGAAATTGGCATTCTATGTCCAATATCTCGATCTTAATCTGAAGTATAATGATGAATGGAAAAAAGAGAAAATCCTTTAGCTAGATAAGGGAAGGGGCGGATGTAGCCAAGTGGATCAAGGCAGTGGATTGTGAATCCACCATGCGCGGGTTCAATTCCCGTCGTTCGCCCATCATATTATTTCCAATTCCAAAAATTCGATTTTCCATGTTCCTATTTACGGCGACGAAGAATAAAACTATCACTATATTTGTTCCTTTTCCTACTTCTTCTTCCAAGCGCAGGATAACCCCAAGGGGTCGTGGGTTTTTTTCTACCAATTGGGGCTCTCCCTTCACCGCCCCCATGGGGATGGTCTACAGGGTTCATAACTACTCCTCTTACTACAGGACGCTTACCTAGCCAACACTTAGATCCGGCTCTACCCAAACTTTTTTGGTTCACCCCAACATTACCCACTTGTCCGACTGTTGCTAAGCAGTTTTTGGATATCAAACGGGCCTCCCCAGATGGTAATCTTAATGTGGCCGATTTACCCTCTTTTGCAATCAGTTTCGCTACAGCGCCTGCTGCTCTAGCTAATTGTCCACCCTTTCCAAGTGTGATTTCTATGTTATGTATGGCCGTGCCTAAGGGCATATCGGTTGAAGTAGATTCTTCTTTTTTATCAATCAAAACCCCTTCCCAAACTGTACAAGCTTCTTCCAAAGCATACGGCTTTCTAGATGTATATGATGATATCTAGACAGATGGATCTTATATGAATCGTATGATGAAGTACCACATGAGTGGATATATAGGAATCCAAATCTGCCGAATCACTTATGTTATGATCTTCTACATCCTAGGTCTCCCCGTTCCGTCATCTGGCTTATGTTCTTCATGTAGCATTCAGACCGGATGACTCTATGAAATTACGTCGATACTTGCACATATTACGGGTAACGTAGGAGACATCTCTATTTTCCCCCGGGGGGTCTTTCTAATTACCACTGCTTAGCTTTCAATTCGCCTCTGACCATCAAATGAAATGTGAATAACCCGTCCTCCTCTCTTTGAAACAAGGGGCGCTTCCGGTTCTGTGCGCGCTTCAAACAATTTTGTCTTCTCCATATTACCATATCTCTAGAGTCAATAATTTTCTATGAGGAACTACTGAACTCAATCACTTGCTGCCGTTACTCAACAGTTTTCTGTTGAGGTCTATCCCGTAGAGGTACTCCAATTGGATCAGTGATCGATTTCTAGGTTTCGTCATAAACCTAATTGGTTACTTCCAATTACGTAAATCAATAGTTCAAACCGCACTCAAAGGTAGGGCATTTCCCATTGATATAGGAACTTCTGTACCAGAAACAATGGTATCTCCAATTATAGCCCCTCTGGGATGTAAAATATATCTCTTCTCACCATCCCCATAGTGTATGAGACAAATGTATGCATTTCGATTAGGGTCATATTCTATGGTTACGATTCTACCAGATATCCCTTTTTCATTCCGTCGAAAGTCGATTTTACGGTATAGACGCTTATGACCTCCCCCTCTATGCCCTGCGGTAATGATCCCTCTGGCATTACGACCTTTACCACAACGATGCTGTCCATAGATCAAATTATTTCGTGGATTGGATTTCACTTGACTGTCTACGGCTCCATTGCGTGTGCTCGGGGTAGAAGTTTTGTATAAATGTATTGCCGTGTTATTAAGTCTTTTGCTTTAAGTTCTTTTCTCTATAAGAGGTGGAATAGAATAACCCGGTTGAAGCGTAATGATCATACGTCTGTAATGCATTGTATGTCCCATAATAGGTCCCATCCTTTTACCCTTTCCCGGGAGTCGATGACTATTCATAGCTCTTACCTTGACACCAAAGAAGAGTTCGACCCAATGCTTTATTTCTGTCCTAGTTGATCCTGATTCGACATTAGAAGTATATTGATTGTTCCCCAATAACCGAATACTTTTTTCTGTAAATACTGCATATTTGATTCCATCCATAAATCCATTTTATTCCCTATGAGTTCCAGTATCGATAAGAATTCTAGTTCTTACTGTTCATATGTTATGGTATGAATATACCATACCAATTCGCTATGTATGGATGATGAGATTCCATTGATACAGAGCCAATTCCAATAGACTTATTGAATGTTCCCATTGGCGTGCATCCAGCAGGAATTGAACCTACGAATTTGCCAATTATGAGTTGGGCGCTTTAACCATTCAGCCATGGATGCTTAACAGGGATCATCGTACATCGTGAATAACCAAATTCCAATTGAAATGAAATCTTTAGGAGGAATCAATGAAACGACATCAATTCAAATCCTGGATATTCGAATTGAGAGAGATATTGAGAGAGATCAAGAATTCTCACTATTTCTTAGATTCATGGATCAAATTCGATTCAGTGGGATCTTTCACTCACATTTTTTTCCACCAAGAACGTTTTATGAAACTCTTTGACCCCCGAATTTGGAGTATCCTACTTTCACGTGATTCACAGGGTGCAACAAGCAATCGATATTTCACGATCAAAGGTGTAGTACTGCTTGTAGTAGTGGTCCTTATATCTCGTATTAACAATCGAAAGATGGTCGAAAGAAAAAATCTCTATTTGATGGGGCTTCTTCCTATACCTATGAATTCCATTGGACCCAGAAAGGAGACATTGGAAGAATCTTTTTGGTCTTCCAATAGAAATAGGTTGATTGTTTCGCTCCTGTATCTTCCAAAAGGGAAAAAGATTTCTGAGAGTTGTTTCATGGATCCGCAAGAGAGTACTTGGGTTATCCCAATAAAGAAAAAGCGTATCATGCCTGAATCTAACCGGGGTTCGCGGTGGTGGAGGAACCGGATCGGAAAAAAGAGGGATTCTAGTTGTCAGATATCTAAGGAAACCGTAGCTGGAATCGAGATCTCATTCAAAGAGAAAGATAGCAAATATCTGGAGTTTCTTTTTTTATCCTATACGGATGATCCGATCCGCAAGGACCATGATTGGGAATTTTTTGATCGTCTTTCTCCGAGGAAGAAACGAAACATAATCAACTTGAATTCGGGACAGCTATTCAAAATCTTAGGGAAAGACTTGATTTGTTATCTCATGTCTGCTTTTCGTGAAAAAAGACCAATTCAGGGGGAGAGTTTCTTCAAACAACAAGGAGCTGGGGCAACTATGCAATCCAATGATATTGAGCATGTTTCCCATCTCTTCTCGAGAAACAAGTGGGGTATTTCTTTGCAAAATTGTGCTCAATTTCATATGTGGCAATTCCGCCAAGATCTCTTCGTTAGTTGGGGGAAGAATCAGCACGAATCGGTTTTTTGGAGGAACGTCTCGAGAGAGAATTGGATTTGGTTAGACAATGTGTGGTTGGTAAACAAGGATCGGTTTTTTAGCAAGGTACGGAATGTATTGTCAAATATTCAATATGATTCCACAAGGTCTATTTTCGTTCAAGTAACGGATTCTAGCCAATGGAAAGGATCTTCTTCTGATCAATCCAGAGATTCTTTCGATTCCGTTATAAATGAGAATTCAGAATATCACACATTGATCGATCAAACAGAGATTCAGCAACTAAAAGAGAGATCGATTCTTTGGGATCCTTCCTTTCTTCAAACGGAACGAACAGAGATAGAATCAGATCGATTCCCGAAATGCCTTTTTGGATCTTCCTCCATGTCCTGGCTATTCACGGAACCTGAGAAGCGGATGAATAATCATCTGCTTCCGGAAGAAATCGAAGAATTTCTTGGGAATCCTACAAGATCCATTCGTTCTTTTTTCTCTGACAGATGGTCAGAACTTCATCTGGGTTCGAATCCTACTGAGAGGTCCACTAGAGATCATAAATTGTTGAAGAAAAAACAAGATGTTTCTTTTGTCCCTTCCAGGCGAGCGGAAAATAAAGAAATGGTTGATATATTCAAGATAATTACGTATTTACAAGATACCGTCTCAATTCATCCTTCGGAACCATATCACATCCCGGATCTGGTTCCGAAGGATGAACCGGATATGGACAGCTCCAATAAGATTTCATTCTTGAACAAAAATCCATTTTTTGATTTCTTTCATCTATTCCATGACCGGAACAAAGGGGGATACGCGTTACGCCACGATTTTTTTGAATCAGAAGAGAGATTCCCAGAAATGGCGGATCTATTCACTCTATCAATAACCGAGCCGGATCTGGTGTTTCGTAGGGGATTTGCCTTTTCTATTGATTCCTACGGGTTGGATCAAAAAAAATTCTTGAATGAGGTATTCAACTCCAGAGATGAATCGAAAAAGAAA